TGTTATACTTCTTGAATTGAGTTGCGTGGATTTGTATACGCATAAAAGACCACAAAAAAAGAGTTTTCTTTTATGGTTGTTCCATATATGTCGGCTTTGGCTCGACTGAACGTTCTGACGAAACTTCAGTTAAGTTATGCTATAGAAAAAAAGAAGATTCTTGCATTTTGCCCTCCTGCTGAGAAAGCATTCATTCTTCAGCCATTTCATTTCTCAAAAGACTTCAATTGGTACGCGCAAGAAATAGGCCAATTCGGCGGCTTTTTGTTCAATTTCTCGTGGAGTCAAATTCTCATCAGTACGGGTCAAGGGAATGGCTCCTTGGCCTCTGATATCCATATAAAGGACACAACGAGCATAAAAACCCTCTTTAACTTCTATTCTAACGGACTGAATATCCTTTATAAGGAATCGGAGGAATATGCGGCGATTTTTTCCAGGAAATCCCCAACGAAAAATACACACTATCCCTTCCTTTCGGTCGAATCGATCATAACCACTACCTATATTCCAGGAAATTGTGCACCACAAATAGGAACTAATAAAGAGACCCGCGATCCCGTAGAAAGACATCACAATCCCTTGTGGAAAAAAAATGAATTGCTGAGACGGAAAAAAAGATATCAAATTTCTACCAAGATAACTGGAAGTTCCAACCAATAAGAATCCTAATGAACCTAAAAAAAGGATAAGAGCCCAGCAGAAATTACTTAGTTTTCTAGACCCCGTTAGAAGTTCTATCCATATATCTTCTGATCGCCAACTCATACTTGATCTGATTGCATTTTATTGGAATTAAGAGAATACCCCAAATGAATTTGACTTTACTTTCTTTTTGTTTCCGAAGTAACTCTCATCAACTAGCACTAGTTTGATGTGAACTAGCACTAGTTTGATGTGAATTAGCACTAGTTTGATGTGAACCTTTAGGAGTAATTCATCAAATTGGTTAGAGCGAAAATAATAACATACCCCTCATTATGAGCCCACTATACATATTGATATACCTAGAGATCCACCGACTTTACATTTTAGCCATCCAGTGATCCTGATCTATTTGAAACTAGCTAGAATGAATTCTAGAATTCATTTACCTATAGATCCTTTTCTGCAGGCATAAGAGCTTTTTCCTTTATGTTCGACGGAAATTACATGTTAGACCCTATATTTATATTTATTTTATTTATCGAAATAGATATCTGTCTTTCTAAGTTTTGAAAAAAAAAACGGATGAGGTTGGGTACCATCAGATCTAAACAATCTTGTTTTTTTGAACATGAAGAAATAAAGAAGCCATTGCAATTGCCGGAAATACTAGGCCTACTAAAGGCACAAAAATAGAAGGAAAATTGAAAGTTGTCATAAAATGGGTACCTCGATTTACTATTTGTACCTGCTATTATTTCTTTTTTACTATTAATAATTAATAATAATAATTAATTCAATTAATAATTCAATTCATTCATAATTCAATTCATTCATAATTCAATTTCAAATTCTTAGTATTCTTAGTATAGAAATCAGTATCTATATATCGAAATAAGTAAAGATGAAAAAGATGAATAAGTCCAAGGAATGTAGAATGAAATAAATGGACTTATTCATCTTTACTTTGATTCTGATAAACTAACTACTTGTTTGCTAGAAACAAAGTAATTGAATTTTGTGTACTCTAATTGTCTACTTGATTTGATTCTCTTGATTATTGGTTGAATTTTCTTTCTCCTCTCGGTGTAATTTCAATAACACATAGAGAATCTTTTCTAAATCTTCACGCGGTATGATTTTGTCCAATAAACCCGCCTCGAATAAAACTTCAGCCTCTTGTGAACCTTCAGGCACTTCTAGCTTCAATGTTTCTTCAATTACTCTTTTACCCGCAAATGCAATAAGGGAATTGGGTTCAGCAAGAATAACATCTCCCAACATACCAAAACTAGCTGTTACCCCACCAGTAGTAGGAGATGTAAGGATTGATATAAAAAGGCAATTTTTGAGTCGATAAGAAAGTAAAGCAGATGATATTTTAGCCATTTGCATCAAGCTCAAACTGCCTTCTTGCATGCGTGCCTCCCCGGAAGCGCACACTAGAATAAGAGGTAGAGATTTTAGGGTAACGTACTCAACCAAACGGGTGATTTTCTCCCCGACTACGGATCCCATACTACCCGCCACAAACTGAGAATCCATAACCCCAATGGCTACGGGAATACCACCTATTTTACCTATACCCGTTTGAACAGCATCCGTTAATTTTGTGTCGCTTTGATAATTCCGCAGACGCTCTGTATAATCATCCAGTTCCCCCTCCTCCAGATCCTTCTGCTGCGTCTCTACCTTCTTCTTCTGATCCTTCTGCTGCGTCTCTGCCTTTTCCTCTAGCTCTTCTTCTAGATCTTGCTGCTGCGTCTCTACCTTCTCCTTCTGATCCTTCTGCTGCGTCTCTAACTGCTCCTTCTGATCTTTCTTTATTCTCCCTCTGAGCTTTCACCTCAAGTATCTTCTGCCCAATCCGGTTTACTAGCCTTTCTGCCTTCTCTTTACGATCCTTCTGATCTTCCTCCTGCGTCTTTAGCTCTCCTTCTGATCTTTCTCCTTCTTCTCTACCTTCTTTTCCTGCATCTTTAGTTTTAGCTCTTTTCTTTCTTCATAATTCGTTAGCTCTTGCTTCAGAATTACCATCAGCCCAAGCTCCAGCTGAAACCTCACCTCTATCTTCACTAGCGTCAGCTCTAGACCCTTCTCCCACGTTTCTAGCTCCTTAGAGGATCAAGACAATTAAACAGGTACCTCTTAAACATGTATAGTAGCTTCTCTTCCTCCTCTAGTGTCTGCGGCCGTTCGTTCTTCATACGCTCAAAAAGCGAACTAATCACGTTGTGCATATCCCAAAGCTCCTCTATCCTCCTGTCTACCTGCCTCTCCCTCTCTAACTTTTCCTCCTGCGTTGCTACCTTCTCCTTCTGATCCTACTGCTCAAGTATCTTCTGCGCAATCTGGTCTACTAGAATTTCTAGCTTCTCCTCCATAGACTTCCTCAAGGAGATCTGATTTATCCACTCTATTTTGTCCTCTATTAAACGTTTACGCTCGATAAGAGGGGTAAGTTTCCGTAGCGTCTCTTCATCACACTTCGATAGCTCTTGATTACAACGAGCTATCTTTTCCCGCAGCAGAGCCCCCTGAAATACCCTACTCCTACTAACTCTCCAATTAGTATCACTAATATCCATATTCATATGGGAATCCTCCTTTCCCTTATTTTAGAAGTTCAAATGAATTTGATTCTTTTTTTAACTTCTAAAAAATAACATAAAATGAAAACTGAACTAAATGAAGCGTACTGAACTAAATGAAACGAAATCTACTGAAGTAGTCTACTTGTACTATAAAGAAAAATGAGGTAAATTTGACATTTCGAATTGGCTGTCTTGTATTTCTAATAAGTTGTTTAATAGTTGGCATGTTGAATCATATACATAATGGGCTGGTTTAGATTGATCTTAACCAGATGATTTTCTATTTTTATTTTTGGTTATGTGATAGGATCCCCGCTAAGCATCCATAGCTGAATGGTTAAAGCGCCCAACTCATAATTGGCAAATTCGTAGGTTCAATTCCTACTGGATGCATGCCAATGGGAATCCATGCATAACGAATTGGTGTGTCATATCATAATATAGAAATTCCTATCATAATATGATAATATGCATCTTTATGTATTAAGATAGGAATTTTTATGTATTAAGATAGGAATTTATATATCATAATATATAAATTCCTATCGGATGATTTTCTATTTAATAATCAAATATAGCTTTGTATCGCCTACTTTTCTACTTTCTACTTTAGAAAAATGGTTCTTCCACGGGTCCCAAACATTCGTCTAGCTCCACCCCATTAGAGATAGCATTTGCCTTCTGCTTCTGTGGAGTCAATTTCTCTTTTTCTCCTTTACAAAATGGCTCCAAGATGTCTACTATGAGTTGCAAATATTTGGTTATAAAGCCCCCCGGCTCCAAAGCCAAAGGAAATAGCATCACCATCATAGTAATAATCATAGTAACAATAGTAGTAGCCACCTCATCTGAAGGAAATAGGATCTCCGCATCTTCTGAAGTAATTAGAGGATCCGGATCATCACATCGAATGGGATCCATAGGAGCCATGTTTTCATCCATAGAATCCCAAGTATCAAAATCGACCGAAGTTTCAATTCTATCTGAACTATACATTATAAGATATGAGTTGCATTCTTCTTCGAATTCTTGACCTTCTTCATCTTCTTTCTTAAGGAGTTTCTTACAGATGAACATTTTCTCTTCCATATGAGGTTTCCAATATATCTCCTCGCAACCTGGACATTGCATCCACATAGTGAAATTTGGTTCAGCAGAATCTGAATCAGAATCAGAATCTGAATCAGAATAGAAATCATAATCTGAACCAGAATTTGGTTGAGGATTTTCCACCGTAGTTCCATTACTAGAACTCAAATTGCAATGAATCATCCAAATCCAAGAATGAACTAAACCCATAGACTCCATATATGAAGGAAATGCATGAAATAAATCTCTATTCAATGGACCAAAACTATATTTACTCATAGGACCAAAACTATATTTACTCATAAAAGGAACCCCCCTGCTTGTTGCTTGAATTGCTGAAATATTTCACGTTGATGTGGAAATGTAAATGTATTTTTGATTCGATGTTATTCAGTAGAAATTTTCTTTGTTATTCACTTTCTTATTCATTATTCACTTTCTTATTCATTATTCACTTTACTTATTCATTATTCGCTTTCTTATTAAGTAGTAGAATAGGGCATATGCCTATTCTATTAGTCAGTTCCAATAGTCCTGACTAAGTCATATCCTATTACATTAGGATACATGTGTATTTGTTTATTTTCTAATTCTATTTTCTCTCATTAAATAAAAACTGAACTAAAAGAATCTTTTCCTCCCTTATTATGAATAATATCATACATTCATAAA